TGCTATTTTGATTTTCACTAAAATTTGGTTTTATATTCAAATTAAAAAAAAGTAAGTTGCTTGGGATAAACCAAGGTTTCTCTTTATATTTATGATATAGTATCACAAACTCTGGAAAGAAAAAAACTTTCGGATTTGAGATGAGGTGATTTAAAATTAAGAATTTTTCATTCATTCCCATCCAATCAAAAGATATTTCCATCCAATCAAAAAAGACCCTTTTGTAATTGATTTCGCAATTTGAATCAATTGGAAGATAAAAAATATGAAATTGATCCTTTATTTGGTCCTTATTAGGTTCAACCTGAATTTTTGTATTAAATTTCCACCCCAAATATTTTCTATCCGTATTTTTTTCCATATATATAATATCACTTTTTCCTAGATAATTCTTCATAGGAATATTCTTGAGTATGTTAAAAAAGTTTTCTTTATTTCTGGTGGAATTTTCCTGCTTCTTATTTCTTTCTAATGATGTTCTATAAATACAGGATTTCTTCTTAGTTTCAGAATGAATATATTTATATGATAAAAGATCATATCTATAGTTTTTTTCAAAATTATCCTCTTTATTTGATAATAAATAGACTTTCAAATTTTGTTTTTTTTTGTAATCAAAAAAAGGGTCTTTTTCATAGGAATACCATTTCTTTAAATCATTATTTTGAGAGGTATTTATCCCATTTCGCCATTTTTGGGGGACTAATCTAGACCATGTAATCTGAGATAAATCGTATTGATAATGACCTCTTAACCAGTTTTTCCATGGATTCATTCCATAATTTGGAAGTTTCTTATGTCTTATTTCGGAATCAAATATTCCTTGTCTTCCAAAAAAATCCTTTATTTCATTCTTAAGAAAAAAAGATGGTCCATTATATTGAAGAATAGATCTTACCTTATTGAAGTTAATTGCTTGGGTTTGTGATAATTTTAAAAATACATATTTTTGTGACAAGTAAGATAAATCAAAAAAAATATGTGACTTTCGCTTACTATTTCTAAGATTATCAAATATCTTTTTTATAGTCATAGGCGAAATAAAGTCAATTTTATTTTGTTTTGTTTTATTAATCCTTTCTTGATCTTGATTTCTTTTATTATTGTCAATGTATTTCTCAACAATTTTTTTTGTTGATTCCATAAAAAGGTATAGAGTGATTCTGCGCATATTAATGATACATAGAAAGATATCAATGTATATTTTTTCAATGCAAAATTGAATTAATAATTCAATATTTTTTCTTTTTAATAGTTTCCAAATTTTTGGGGGTGATTCTCCATTATTCTTTTTATTTTTTTTCATTATTTCTATTTGATTTCTGATTGTGTTTCTTCTATCAATTCTATGTTTCATTTCTTCTTTTGCCTGTAAATAATTTGTCCAACCTGTAGCTCGATTTTGACTAAGTGATTCATGAATTATCTTATTACTGATTATAGAATCATTTTCTGTTTGAGTTTGACTTGATTCATATATTTCTCTCGGTATAAATAATGGAATTTTTTTTCCTTTTAAAAGTTCTTTTATTATTTGTTTTACAAATAAAACAGCTTTTGTTTGTTTCTTTGTTATTTTTTTTAAAACTCTTCGAACTCTAAAATGGAATTTTCTGATTTCGACTTTATAGTCTATATCTTTAAAAATGGGTTCAAAAAAGGAAGGTGTTTTTCGAGGAGGCCCAAAAGGATATTCTGTTTCCATTCCCAAAACTGTTAAAAAACAAGAATCAAAATCATCCTGTTGCTTTCGATCGCTATCAGAGAGTCGTAGTTTAGATCTGTGCCAAGGTTTCAAATGAAAAGGATATAGGATTTTGATCTGAAAACCTTCTCTTAACCAATTTTTAGGAAATTCCGTTTTGGAGAATTGAAGACCATTATAGCTGCACTTTAGATAAATTTCTCTATTCCAATCTTGGAAATCCTCATACCATTCCGGAGATTGCCGTAATAAAATACGGCCAATATTCTTAACTATTATGAATAAGGGTAATTTAATATATCTTCTAAAAATTGATTGAGCTAGTAACAGAACACTTCTTGTTTTTTGTGCATATGGAATGTTATCCCAGAATTCCATTGCGTCTTCCTGGTTATTTTTTTTTATTTGGAATTGTTGATCTAAAATTTCGAATTCTGACTTTTTACCCAACCAATCTCTAATATTAAAAAAAAGTTTCATTAGGTTGGATATAGGAAAAGGAAAATCCTCCATTTTTTCCAAAAAAAGGGGGGAATGGGGATTTCCTTGAGAGGGCCCCCAAATAACCATTTTACGCCTTTGAACGCGCATAGATCCTTTTATTACGGCTCGACGAAAATCCGGTTCTTCTAAATAACTTATAAAACCCGAATCTCTATTAAATTTTGTATAAAGATTATAATTCTTGAAATGAGACTTCTGAAAACTTCGTCTGGAACGAGTTAAAAAAGCTATACGTTTAAATCTTCTTGTTCGAAGCTGGTGATCCAGCCCTTGCATTACGCCTTGTTCTTT